ACAAAAAGAAGTGGTAATGGAATCATTTGTCCTATATGTACAAATCAAAATCGGGCGTATCTTTACCCGGAGTAGAGCATAAACCTAAAAAGATTAACAGGGCCCATTCAGGAACAAGAAAACGACATTGTGATTTGGATTAGATCTCGATGAAACAATATATCAATAAGAAGTTAATTCGATAAGTTTAGTGACTTCTTTTTTTTTCTTTTCTATTATTTTTATATTACAAGAATATTATACGAAAAGGAGCAAAAACCTGTCTTTTTTGAAAAATCGAAGAAAAGTCCTTTCGTTAGAAGTCAGAAAGAGCCTTCTACGAATATAAAAAAAGAAAGAGGATTGGAATCTGCACATTGATTCTTTTTTTTTTGCAATTTTTTGTTGAACCGTATGCACCAAAAGGCGCCTGTACGGTTCGTAAGGGATATAATTTTACCCTAATCAACCGACTTTATCGAGAAAGATTACTTTTTTTAGGACAAGAGGTTGATAGCGAGATCTCGAACCAACTTATTGGTCTTATGGTATATCTCAGTATAGAGAATGATACCAAAGATCTCTATTTGTTTATAAACTCTCCCGGCGGATGGGTTATCCCTGGAGTGGCTATTTATGATACAATGCAATTTGTGCTACCAGATGTACAGACAATATGCATGGGATTAGCCGCTTCAATGGGATCTTTTATCTTGGCCGGAGGAGAAATTACCAAACGTCTAGCATTCCCTCACGCTCGGCGCCAATGAGGTTTTTATTTGAGAGAAAAAAATAAGACTATGCCTTCGCCATATGAATATTAAGTAATAATAGCATGGCACTTTGAATTCGATATCAAAATAAAAAATTTTTTATTTTTTTTTTTAAAACATTTGATTATGTATCGAGAGAGTAGTATGAGATAAAAGGTATTTCCTGTTTTTTATATTGGAGATTCCAGTTCAGCGTCACAAACTTTTTTATTTTCACACCGGGGGCTTAGTTGTATTCTGAAAGAGTTCGAAAATAAAAAAAGATTATTTTTTTCTTTAATTTTACAAAAAGCAACTTTGGGATTGCTGAAACACAGACAAACCAAATAATAATAATAAATATATATATAAAGCAACGGAACCATCATAGTATTTTTGAACTCCTACGAAAGGAAGGGTGGTAATTTGATCATTTACCGATCTGGGTCTGATAGATCCTATTTTTTTCTTTGATGGAAGGTAAAGGTCAATTTTATTATAGAGCCGTATGCAATGCATAAAAGATGCCCGTACGGTTGTGGTTGTTCAATTCTATCTTTTTTTTTTCTTTTTATTCTTTATCTTTCTTTTCTATTCATCATGCAAAATAGAGGAACTCCTCTTTTGTTATACCATCAGGGTAATGATTCATCAACCTGCTAGTTCTTTTTATGAGGCACAAACGGGAGAATTTATCCTGGAAGCGGAAGAGCTGCTAAAACTGCGTGAAACCCTCACAAGGGTTTATGTACAAAGAACGGACAAACCCTTATGGGTTGTCTCGGAAGACATGGAAAGAGATGTTTTTATGTCAGCAACAGAAGCCCAAGCTTATGGAATTGTTGATGTTGTAGCAGTGGTTGAGTGAAAAGCCCGGATTTTTTTCGCGCAAATTCTCGATTTCCTATTTTATATTTTATTTTTGCTGAATTTACTAGAAAATTAAATAGAAGTAATTAAAAATCATCAGGTTAGGATCGATCTAAACCAGCCCATTATTTATATGATATGATTCAACATGCCAACTATTAAACAACTTATTAGAAATACAAGACAGCCAATCAGAAATGTCACAAAATCCCCCGCGCTTCGGGGATGCCCTCAGCGTCGAGGAACATGTACTAGGGTGTATGTGCGACTCGTTCAGATCATGAGCTGGGATAAAAGAAAGAAAACCTTTTCTAGTATCAATGATCAGTACCGGGGAATAGGATAGAATAGAAAAAGAAGTCCGTTCAATTCAGTATAAAAAAAAATCTATCCATTCTATTGTGTATGAAATTTATGGTTTCCATTGGTGCAAATCCAATCACCTCAATTTAAGATGAGAAGCAATTCTCCATTGGTAGCAAATGGTTATCCATTAAGCGGAGAAATTTAAAAATAAAAACATAAAACTTAGGCCCCTCTTGCAAGAACGGACTAACAGGGTTAGCTACCCAGCCAACTTTCATAATTAAATACCGTTACTGTGTAAGTAGATCTAATCGTGAAAGACCTATTACTGGATAATTCATGGGTAGAGCCAAAGAATGTGAACTATACAAGTTACCAATAACATTGATTAAATGAAGTAAAGGCTCCGGTGTATAGAGAAAACCTCACCGTTTAAGAAGTAACCATATAAACGAAGGAAGCCACTATTTCTTTATCCATTTATATTTTTTATTTATTATATTTTGATACCTAGTAAAATGAAATTTCTTATTTCGAAGTTAAATGTCTAGAAAAAAGAAAAATAGCGGTCGGGAAGGTTATAGTAGCCAAAGTCATTGGAATTTTTAGTTTATACATTGGAAAAAAGCTTTGTTATTAATAGACTAGGAAAGGGAAAAAGAATAACTGAAAGAAAGGAAATCTATTAGTTATTCGTCAAAGTTTCATTTATTCAATGACCAGAATTAGACGAGGAAATATAGCTCGGAGACGTAGAACAAAAATTCGTTTATTTGCATCAAGCTTTCGAGGGGCTCATTCAAGACTTACTCGAACAATTACTCAACAGAAAATAAGAGCTTTGGTTTCGTCGCATCGGGATAGGGATAAGCAAAAGAGAAATTTTCGCCGTTTGTGGATCACTCGAATAAACGCAGTAATTCGTGAAATAGGGGTATCCTATAGTTATAGTAGGTTAATACACGACCTATATAAGAAACAGGTGCTTCTTAATCGTAAAATACTTGCACAAATAGCTATATCAAATAAAAATTGTCTTTATATGATTTCCAATGAGATCATAAAAGAAGTAGATTGGAAAGAATCCACCGGAATAATTTAAACGGAGTTCCCCGGAGAATGAACTCCGGGAGGGTAAAGTCAAAATAAATATGATAAAAAAATAGTATAGTAAAACTGAATGAACACACTCAAAAAAAATATTTATTCTTGCCCAATTCTTTTTTTTCTTAGGACACGATAATTCAATCTATATTTTTCATATTTTTCGAACAAAACATCAATCTGCGTTTGAGTTCGGATTTTACTTTTTTTTAGTCAAGTGAAGAACGAGTAAGCCTATTTATTTCTGGCTCGAAGACCCGCAGTTCTGGTGGTCGACTCGGTTCTTTCAAACTGTTTCTCATTATTAAGAAAAGGTAACAAAGATAAAATACGAGCTTGTTTTATAGCAATAGTAATTAATCGTTGTTGTTTCAAGGTCAATCTATTCACCCGTCTAGATAATATTTTTCCTTGTTCGCTAATAAATCGACTAATTAAACTCATGTTTCTATAATCAATTCGATCCCCCGATTGAATCGGGGGCAAACGCCTACGAAAAGATCGCTTGGATTTAAGAAAAGGCCGCTTGGATTTATCCATGGTTTGTTTAGTTTATTCCTTATCCCGAAAATCCTATTTCGGTCGGATCTAAAATGAATTAGAATAAATAGGATTTGGTTTGTTTATATTTAATTATGTTATATATAGAATATTTAACTATGTTCTATATAGAATGTCATTTTTACCCTTCCTTGGAAGGGTTACATACATCTGCTCGATTCGATCTATTTCTTTATCTCCCCATGAATCATATGTTTGTAACAAAATGGACAGAATTTTCTCAATTCCAATCGATTAGGCGTGTTGTGACGATTCTTTTCAGTAATATATCTGGAAATACCCGTTGATACCTTATTAACACCGTTTCGAACACAACCGGTACATTCCAAAATAACCGTTATTCGGACATCTTTTCCCTTGGCCATGAACCCCCTTTGGATTTTTGATTTACTCAACTCTTCTATTTTCGATCCGAAACGAAGAAGAAGTAAGGAAGGATAAATAGAAGTTATTAACTTGAAATCCAATTATGAAAACTTTCGCTGCAATCAATATACTAAAAAAATTTCTAAACTTTATTTCAAATTCAAATCACGGTATTTCATTTACATTTAAGTACCTTGTATAAGAGTCTTGTCCTAGATCTAGGCCCCACCCTGTTTATTCTACCTCCATCCCTAGTTAATTTTTGAATTGAATAATTTATTTAATTCAAACTTGAACCCAAGTCTCGAAGCTGTTGAATACACCTTTTCTTTTTTCTCTTATTCTAAAAGGAAAAAAGAGAAAAAGGGGGCAAAGGATTAGTCACAAATATTTAATTGTATCTCGAATCTCCGTTATTTGGTACCGTATCAATAACTAGAATCAAAAAAAGGGGAATGTCAATGCATCTGGGAAAAAACGATTAATCTCTATCAATAGACCTGCTAAAGACCCGAACCATAGAGTACTTAATACCGGTGCCACGGAAAGATATGTTTTTAGATCTCGCATTGAAAAAGCTCCTTCCTTCTTTTATTGTAATCTAAAATGGTAATACATAAATGATCAGATGCATATGCAGTTAAGAACCTTGTACACGGAATCCCTAATTCAAATTGAAATGTACAACTATCCAGTAAATAAAATTTTTTCTTAAAACATAAAAAAACGTTCCTCTCTTCCCGAGCATTCCCGAAAACTACTCATTTATTTTTACGACAGGTTCCGTTCCGTATTTCATACGTATATAAGACTTTTATTTTACTATTATTATATGTTAAATGGGACCAAAAAGACGAAATGCCCATATAAATTGTATATATCAATGGAGGAAATAACGATGTGGAAAACAAAACAGGAATTCTATACAATGACACTGTAGACCTATTGGAGGGATGTAGCGCAGCTTGGTAGCGCGTTTGTTTTGGGTACAAAATGTCACAGGTTCAAATCCTGTCATCCCTACCTATTACTTCTTCGTTGAGCAGTAACGAGGGATTAATT